TCTAAGGGAAAACGGCTATTTCGTTTTTCGATGTTTTTTCACATAACATAAATAGGGGGGGTGTTTCATTTTATTTAATTTGTTTGTTTTCTCAATTGTATTCTTTTTTTCAATACTAATATTGACAACAGTGTATCAAATAAATATAATCCGATCGTGAATAAATGGATCAATTTACTCATGTTAAATAGGCTTTTTTAATTCATCAAATGGTGGATTCGTTGGATTTTCTGCGATACTCTGCGATACAAAAACAAGAAATCCCTTATTTGATTGAAAGGTTATTAATTGAATTGAGAGGTAAATAAAAAACAAAATAATACATAATAATACATATATATAAATAATAAATGTAATGTAATAAGGGGTGGTTTATCATTTTTGTTTGATTTTTTGTGAGAAAATTTTTAGGTTTATCTGTTCATTTTTATGTTGCGAATCTATTCGCTTTCGATATTTGGAGTTTTTTTCCATTTTTTTATGTCTAATATTTTTTTAGACAATTCCATCTTTTATTTGTGTTGTTTTTATTGCGATTAGATATACACACCCATCCTATTTCTAAATTTTAGAAATAGTATTTGGGGTTGCTAACTCAATGGTAGAGTACTCGGCTTTTAAGAGCGACTCTATTTTTTACACATTTCTATGAAGCAATTGGTTCGTCCATACCATCGGTAGAGTTTGTAAAACCACGACTGATCCAGAAGGGAATGAATGGAAAAAGTAGCATGTCGTATCAATGACGAATTCGAAAAGTATTTCACTCTTATTTGTATCCGGTCCAAATTTTTGTTTGAATTTTTGGCTCGGAACAAAAAAATTCAGTTGGGTTTAATTTATAAAGGGATAGAGCTTGGCAGCTCTAATTATAGGGAAACAAAAAGTAACGAGCTTTCATTTATTTTGTATTTGAATGATTACCCCATCTAATTGTACGTTAAAAAGAGGTTAGTGCTTTATGTGGGAAAAGCTTTTCCTGTGAATGGATTATTTATTTTTGTTATGAGTCCTAACTATAAAGAAAGCTATTTTCCATTATATTTTGGGGTAGCAATAAATGTGTATGTGTAAAAGAAAGAGTATTTTGATAAAGATCTTTTTTTCCAAAATCAAAAGAGTGATTGGGTTGAAAAAAATAAAGGATTCCTAACTAGCTTGTTATCCTAGAACAAAAATTAGGTGGAAAAAGCGATTAGAGCGAGTCCGTTGATGGGTTTTACTTGTTTTCTAGGTATCTATATACAATATATAGAATTCGTTTTTTTTTATTAAAATTAATATATATATTAAAATTAATATATATAATATATATAGTATATAGAATTCCCTGTTTTGACCATATCGCACTATGTATCATTTGATAATCCAATGAATCTCTGATTCTTTGTTTGACTAAATAGGATTTTTTAAAATGGAGGAATATCGAGTATTTTTGGAACTCCATAGATCTCGCCACCGGGACATCCTATACCCGCTTTTTTTTCGGGAGTATATTTATGGACTCGCTTATAGTCGTGGATCCATTTTTGTAGAAAATGTAGGTTATAACAAGAAATTTAGTTTACTAATTGTAAAACGTTTAATTACTCGAATGTATCAACAGACTCATTTGATCGTTATTGTTAATGATTCTAACAAAAATCCTTTTTGGGGTTATAACAATAATTATTATTCTCAAATAATATTAGAAGGTTTTGTTGTCGTTCTGGAGATTCTATTTTCCCTACAATTATATATATCTTCCTTAAAAGAGTTAGAAATCGTAAAATCTTATAATAATTTGCGATCAATTCATTCCATTTTTCCTTTTTTCGAAGATAAATTTATATATTTCAATCATAAGTCAGATATAAGAATACCCTATCCTATCCATCTGGAAATCTTGGTTCAAATCCTTCGATATTGGATAAAAGATGTCTTTTTCTTTCATTTATTAAGGTTGTTTTTTTATTACTATTCTGACTGGAATAGTCTTTTTACTCCAAAAAAATCGATTTCTACTTTTTTTTTTAAAAGTAATTCCAGATTTTTCTTACTACTATATAATTTATATGTATGGGAATACGAATCTATCTTTCTTTTTCTACGTAACAAATCCTCTCCGTTACGATTAAAATATTTTCGCGTTTTTTTTGAGCGAATTTTTTTCTATGAAAAAATAGAACATCTTGCAGAAATATTTGTTAAGAATTTTTCGTATACCTTATTATCCTTTAAGGATCCTTTCATCCATTATGTTAGATATCAAGGAAAATCAATTCTGGTTTCAAAGAATACGCCCCTTTTGATAAATAAATGGAAATACTATTTTATCTATTTATGGCAATGTCATTTTGATATTTGGTCTCAACCAGGAACGATCGATATAAACCAATTATCCCAGCATTCATTTCACTTTTTGAGTTATTTTTTAAGTATTAGGCTAAATCTTTCAGTGGTACGAAGCCAAATGTTACAAAATTCATCTCTAATAAAAATGGTTATGAAAAAGCTTGAT